TCGTTCGAGCTCGGTGGAATTTGTTTTTCCTGTAGGATCGGAGTCTATAGAAATAGGGAACGAAGTAACTAGAAAGAATAGTTATTCAACTATTGAGATTAATAAAATTTTCTCATTTGATCTTTCTATAAGGATCATCTATAAAGTGAGTAGGCATATTATTTAATATGCCCTTAACGGGCAGGAAAAAAGAGATAAAAAACAAAACAAACTAACATAGATGTTATGGGACCCAAATTGAATTGATAATGAAAATCAAGGAGGAAAAAGAGAGGGTAAAAAAGAGGGGAGAAGGCTTGAATACCCTTCTTACAAAGGTATTCTGCCAATACCCTTCCTCCTTCTTCACACTCCTTTATATCTCTCTCCCATGGAGGAGCCGAATGAAATGAAATTTTTATGTTCGGTTCTGGATTAGAGGCGTTAATCCACGTCGACTATAACCCCTAGCCTTCCAAGCTAACGATGCGGGTTCGATTCCCGCTACCCGCTCATATTGCTTACATGAAATCTAAGATTTTATGGGAATATCTTGATTTCCATATAACTTCTCTTCTATTCTTTCTTCACCAAAGCTCATCCTGGATAGATAAAAGGATGAGTTGTTCCCAAAATACCAGGGAATAATTGAGAAAAGAAAGAGCGTCCATCGTCTAATGGATAGGACAGAGGTCTTCTAAACCTTAGGTATAGGTTCGAATCCTATTGGACGTAATACTCTTGTAACAATTACAAATGTTAAAAATCATTTGCGCTCAATGAGGTTTAAACTCAACCCCCCGTTTTGAACGATTGATCCAATCGGAAAATATTCATTTTTTTTGTTCTCGAAGTAGAAACAGTTCAGTATTTTCCTGAATAGCTTCTTTCAAAAGAGCTTCTGCTTGTTCCGTGAATGTTCCAGTAGAACGTATAATTTCCCCAAATTGGGGTTTATATTTTAATAAATAGCTGCGTAACTCGCCAATAAAGTTTCTAACTTGTGTTATCTCTAATACATCCAAATATCCATTTGTTCCAGTATAAATCATAGCTATTTGTTCTTCCACTGTCAAAGGATCTGATTGAGGTTGTTTGAGCAACTCGCGTAAGCGTTGGCCTCTTGCCAATTGATCTTGAGTAGCTTTATCAAGATCAGAAGCAAATTGTGCAAAGGCTTCTAATTCTGCAAGTTGGGCTAACTCCAATTTCAATTTTCCAGCTACTTTTTTCATTGCTTTCCTTTGAGCCGCAGATCCTACTCTGGATACGGAAATGCCTACATTAATAGCAGGTTTTATTCCTGCATTGAATAGATCAGCCGATAAGAAAATTTGTCCATCAGTAATGGAAATTACATTAGTGGGAATGTATGCTGAAACATCTCCAGCTTGAGTCTCTACTATTGGTAGAGCAGTTAAACTACCCCCACCTAACTGAGAATTTAATTTAGCTGCCCTTTCCAAGAGACGGGAATGCAAGTAAAAAACATCTCCCGGATAAGCTTCCCGGCCGGGTGGTCTTCTTAATAAAAGAGACATTTGTCGATAAGCTTGTGCTTGTTTGGAGAGATCATCATAAATTATTGATGTATGTTGTTCTTTATACATGAAGTATTCGGCTAAAGCCGCTCCTGTGTAAGGAGCAAGATATTGTAACGTAGCGGGAGAATCCGCAGTTTCCGCTACCACAATTGTATATTCCATTGCGCCACATTCTCGGAAAGTATTAACTATCTGAGCCACGGAAGAAGCTTTTTGACCAATAGCTACATAAACACATATGACATTTTGACCCTTTTGATTGATAATCGTATCTGTAGCTACTGCTGTTTTGCCGGTCTGCCTGTCTCCAATAATTAATTCTCGTTGACCGCGTCCTATAGGGATCATGGAATCAATAGCAATAAGCCCCGTTTGAAGAGGTTCATATACAGAACGTCTCGAAATAATACCTGGAGCGGGAGATTCGATCAATCGAAATTCGGAAGATGAAATTTTATCCTTACCGTCAATAGGTTGGGCTAGCGCATTTACAACACGACCCAAATAAGCTTCACTTACTGGTATCTGAGCAATTTTTCCTGTTGCTTTCACGGAACTGCCTTCCTGTATCATCAAGCCATCACCCATTAATACAGCTCCAACATTATTTGATTCTAGATTTAGAGCAATCCCTACTGTACCATCTACAAATTCGACTAATTCCCCCGCCATTATTTTATCAAGACCATGAATACGAGCAATGCCATCTCCTACTTGAAGTACAGTGCCAATATTAACGACTTTGACTTCGTTATTATATTGCTCGATTTGTTTCCGTATCATATTACTAATTTCATCGGGGCGAATAGTTACCATTAAACTAACACTAGTTCATTCTCTTTTTAAAAATAAGACCTATACGCATATATATAATATAAAGCTTATATATATAAGCTTATCTTTCTATTCATGAGCATATATATATATATATTATATATGCTCGCCTGTTATGTTTTTCATGGCTCTAAGGAGGCCGATATGATGATCGATCGTACGTAAATGTAACTCGTTATTCAAACGACTATTCAGAGTTCGCAGAGCTCTTTGGACAGCTTGGCGAGAAACTTGTTGTTGGACTTGTTCAATTACTCTTTGTTGTTCCAAGCGAATGGTCTCATTCTTGGAATCCTCTAATTGTTCCAAATTCGCAGAAGTAGCATTGATGAAGTCCTCTTTTTCCCGTTTTATTTGGGAGTATCCGTTTATCCGGATTTCCCCCGCTCTCTTCTCTACTTCCCGTAAACGAACCCGAGCTTGTTCGAGCTGATTGGTAGCTGATTCACATAGTTCTTCTGAATTCCGAATAGTAGTCAATATTATATTTTTACGATTATCTAATATATTACTTAATGAAAGTAGATTATCAATTCAAAAATTGAACCATTTTCTAATCTCTTCCCAAACCGAACACGAACCTTTCAATTCATTCGGCTTTCCTGCTCAGGTTTTTTATGGGAGCACGTATAAATCCCTTTTTTCACCAAGCCTGCCCTTTCTCTTCATATTCCGTAAAAATAGGATCAATCTATCAAAGACCGAAATCTCCGAAGGGCTCTTTCGCCAAAAGGGATTTTTGATTATCGACAAAGTTGTTCTTGTGTGTGTTCCTTCTTCGCGTTACCTCTCCCTCTTTCCCCTTTTTTATTTCCATTCGTGTCTTTACTCTTTCTTGAATAATTTACCTTCTGTGTAGGTCGTCGGGTCAGCATTTAAACCAGAAAAATTGGATGGGAGATTAGGATTTTTTTCAGTCCATAGATCAATTCATTCCAGTGATATGAATGTTATATATCGGATCAATCTCCAACTATGCCTTTGGACCCATCTAATACTGGCATAGCGGCGGAAAGAGTACCCAATTGTGCTTGGACTTCAAGCAATTCAGCTTTAACCATTCTAATGGTACCCTCTTATTGGTTGATACAACAGGTGATATCCCAATCAATCACGAAATGCTATAGTTCTTCCATACTCATTTCCCGTTAGAAGTAATTCGTTTAGATCATGCACTTTTTAGATAGAAAAGTGCAGCTGGTTGGACCCAGCCATATTATTCAATATATACAACTCGCACACACTCCCTTTCCAAAATAAATAAGTACACCAAGCACCACGCTTAGATTTATTATATTTGTTTCTAAAATATTGGTATTTAACTCTAAACCCCCAGCGGAGGGCCAATAAACCAGGGAAATCAAAGAATAAGTTACATTTTTCATACGCTCTCCCCTCATAGATAAGGATACTGAAGTTTTACAAACAAAGTTTTTTCTCTGACTTTACCATATTTTTTTGAGTTCCAGAAAAATAGATTTTGATTCTTTAGTCAGACTTGGGGTCCGTGTCTATAAGTAAGGATGCTTTTTAAAACAAAAAACTTTTTTGGCACATTTGGTCGTTTAAGTGTAACGAGTCTTTCTGATCGGAAAAGTGAAGTATAGCAAAAGAGCCCATCATTTGCTGATCATTTGGATCAGTCCCCCCTATTGGCTGAACAAGGAAATGATTAGAGTAAGGTACTAATCATCATGAGGGGTACGAATCTCTGTTTTTGAGATCAAACAAAGGGATTTGCAAATAAAAGTGCTAGAGCTACAACTAGGCCATAAATAGTTAAAGCTTCCATAAAAGCTAAACTTAGCAGTAACGTACCTCGTATCTTACCCTCTGCTTCTGGTTGTCTCGCAATACCTTCAACAGCTTGACCCGCAGCAGTGCCTTGGCCAATACCAGGTCCAATAGAAGCGAGGCCCACAGATAATCCGGCAGCAATAACGGAAGCAGCAGAAATCAAGGGATTCATGGTAATCTCCTCTTACTAAGGTTGATAAATGTTTGATAATACAACAATTTTTTTCTATTGATTTGATTGTTCACCAATGATTCAATTAGTGAACCCCCTTTTTTTTTGAACAACTAAAACCCAACGAGATCTTATTATGATATTGGAGGTGATAATATTACCAAATAAGGTAACTCGCTACTGTTATAGAGATACTTTTCCTTTGCAATATCTCAAGAATATATGCAGATTTTGATTCATTTAAGACATGGGGGATCACCTGCAAAATACCCCATTTTTTTTCTAGGTATCATATAAGTTAATATATTAATATATTTGGGTCATATACGCATATGCATATATTACATAACGCAAACTATGCATATGAAATAAATTCTAGGTTTAGAACAAATTCATTGTTCTACACCCGGGTACATATTTGACTCAACCCCCTCGCCTTAGGGAACCTGTTCCTTTCTGGTTGAATAGAGAGATATAAATGTAAAAATAAATAAATCTAATCTATTCTATCTAGTAATTTTATCGACGGGGTGAGTAGTTTGCTCATCCTAAATAATCCTACTAATAGATTAGTAGATGAATTATTGAATCCTTGATTTGGTACAGGTATAACCTAAACGAAAAGAACATCCCTTTTGTGCCATACATATCAATTTATTTATGAATTTGAACAATACTAAAAAAAGATTATGTGCAATCAATTGATTAATGATGACCCTCCATGGATTCCCCTATATAAGCTGCAGCTAAAGTTGCAAAGATCAGAGCTTGAATACCGCTTGTAAATATACCTAATAACATTACAGGTATAGGAACTACTAAAGGTACCAGAGAAACAGGAACGGCAACTACTAATTCGTCAGCTAATATATTCCCAAAAAGTCGAAAACTAAGTGATAAAGGTTTTGTAAAATCCTCTAATATATTAATTGGTAAAAGTATTGGGGTCGGTTGAATATATCTACCAAAATACCCTAAACCTTTCTTTGTAAGACCTGCATAAAAATATGCTATTGATGTGAGTAAAGCTAAAGCAACTGTAGTATTAATATCATTTGTAGGCGCGGCTAACTCTCCATGAGGTAATTTGATTATTCCCCAAGGGAGAAGAGCGCCTGACCAGTTAGAAACAAAGATAAATAAGAACATAGTTCCTATAAAAGGAACCCAAGAACCATATTCTTCTTCGCCAATCTGAGTTTTAGTCAAGTCTCTAATAAATTCGAGAACATATTCAACAAAATTCTGACCACCGGTCGGAATAGTTTGTAGATCTCTAACGGCTATGGTAGCTGAACCCAATAGGACAGCAATGACAACCCAGGAGGTAATAAGTACCTGCGCATGAACTTGAAAACTGCCTATTTGCCAATATAAATGTTGGCCTACCTCCACGCTGGATATGTGGGAGATATTATTCAATGTGCTAATAGTAGAAGATTGTATAATATACATATAACCCTTTGCGAAACAAAAAGAAACTTCAATCAAAAATAATTTCTTTTGGTGGAATGACCGATTCCTTCATTATTTAACCCTAATCAGAGATTTTGGCCACAAAATTATATAACAGAATGGTTATTTACTCAAGAAGATTTCTTGATTGCAAGAAAAATATTTATGGTTATTTTAACCTATTCTCTTCAATTTTAAAATAGTGGTCCACCCAATCAATTTAATCTTACAATATCTTGTAAGAGTAGACAACTCAGATCTAGGCCTCCCGTTTTTCTGTTTCCTTTTTCCCTTTCACATACTTATAGTAACCTACCTTCACAAATTGCTGAAGTTAATTCTCTGAGGATCAATCGAATTGAAGTTATAGAATCATCATTGGCTGGAATTGGAATATCCACAACATCTGGATCACAATCTGTATCCACTAAGCAAATTGTTGGAATACCCAAAGTTCTACATTCCTTGATAGCTTTGTATTGCTTTTTCTGATCAACAATTATGACAATATCGGGCAACCTTGTCATGTATCTAAGCCCGCCTAAATATTTCTGCAATTGGCCCAATTGTCTCTTGAGCCTTGCTGCTTCTTTCTTCGTAAATCGACGGAATCCCCCTGTATTTTGCTTTTTCTTCAAATATAGCAACCTTCGAAGTTTCATTTTTGTAGTGGACCAATTAGTTAACATACCACCGAGCCATTTTTTGTTAACATAATGACAGCGAGCTCTTAAAGCGGCTGATTTAGTAGCAGCAGCAGCTGCTGGATTTTTTGTACCAACTATCAGAAATTGTTTTCCTTTACCTGCTGCATCAAACACCAAATCACAGGCTTCTGATAAAAAACGAGCAGTTTGAGTCAGATTTATAATATGAAGCTTTCTGCGCTCTGTAAAAATATAAGGTGCCATTTTAGGATTCCATTTTCTAGTTTTATGACCGAGATGAACTCCTGCTTTCATCATCCTTCCCAATTTTATGTTCCAAGAATGTTTCATCATTCCCTTTTCTCTTCTTGATTTCCATTTTTCGAAATAACGAAATACCATGAACTGGAATATCTAACTATTAATTCCAACGGAATCAATTATATCTCAAAGATTGCGTGCCCGTATCATACGTGGTACGAGCGATCCATTTTATTCGATATCCTTATTATAGGATAGATCTAACAATAAATTCATCCATTTATAAAAACTACTCTTTTTGTTTAATAGTTGTCTCCATTGTTTCGTGATAATAGTGCATGTTCTCAATGGGAAAAGCAGATATTTTTTTATGAGGAGATAAAATATCTTTCACTTTGTTGCTAAATAACTTGCGATTTCCCGTTCTCGGATCAATTTTGATCTGTCTCCTCCTTAAAGGGTTGAATCCAGTACCCACAGGTATCACCCCCCCGAGAATAACATTTTCCTTCAAGCCTTTCACCCAATCAATACGGCCTTGAAGAGCAGCTTTAGCTAAGACCCGAGCAGTTTCCTGAAAACTCGCTTCTGATAGAAAACTTTGAGTATTCAAAGATGCCTTTGTTATTCCCAATAACATGATTCGATAGTTTATTGCCTCCTCTAGGGCACGATTCATTTGTTGTGCTCGTGATAATCCAATGAGTTCCCCGGGTAAAAAAACATTACCCATTACATATTCAAAATTTTGATTTTCCGAATTTTCATCAATTAAAACTTTTGATGTCATTTGGCGTACAATAATCTCTATATGCTTATCAGAAATTTGTACTCCTTGGGATCGGTAAACCCTTTGAATCTGGTTGACTAACTGAATCTGAGTTTGCTCCAGAGTTATCCTAGCACTGATGAATGACCCCCAAAGTCTTCCAAGAATTTTTGGCATGTCTCTGTTCCAATTTTTAACATTTTTTTTTATATTTTTGGATATTGAATTAGTCGAACGGGCTTCTGACAATTGTTCAATTTTAGGAAGACCTTGAATTATATCATCGGTTGTTAATCTTTCATATAACAAAGTTATCAATGTATCCCCTTCGTAAATAATTTCCCCATAATGACTATGAACAGTTGCTCCTCCAGTACCCAAATAGGGTTTAGCCAATCTTATTACTAAAGATTCCTCATGAATGGCTATAATTTGACCAGATTTGGGAAATGATTCATTTTCGGATATATATTCACTTTCACAAATCAATTGTCCAAGGCTAACTACTGGAAATATTTCTTCGGGAGAATTGGATAAGGGGGAGCACCAATCAGAATTAAAGAAATCGTAAATGATGTTCCTGCATGTATCGAATTTATAAATTCCCGTATTTTCATCCATAAAATAGCATTTAGCTACTTGAAAAGTTTTAGAGTAGTTCTCAGAGATTGAACGTTTCTTTAGCAAAACTTTATTAGAAGTAATGAAATGGGAGTATGAAAAACGGTTAGTAATAATATGTAAATGACCCAAGAGACCCAATGATTCAATGATTTGTATAATCGGATCCTCTCGAATTGATTTGTTTGCCGTACAACATTTTTTTTCCTTGAATAGAACGATTTTTAAATAGTCAGACGGTGACAAAACCATAAAGGATTTATCCTTTTTGTTCTGATTGGGTAATGAGTGAATAGTGCCTTGATTTTTATTAAGTAATTTACTTTTATCATCAGAACAAAAAGAATTAGTGTGATCTAAGCTGTTATGAAACATAACATCGGAACTTGTTGTATTGTATCTTTCTGCCCTATCCAAAAGGGGGTATTGCCTCAAGCTAATTCGAAGCATATTGATAACCTTCTTATTTGTTCTTACTGAAATAAGAGAAGCATAAGCCCTGTTTGTTTTATTTTCAAAATAATTTGAATTTTCCCCAATTGAATTACCCCCGAGGGTCACCCCATATTTGGAACCTTCTGAACTGTCAATTCTGTATTGAGGGTTATTCAATACAGCAAAAATTTTATTTCTCTGTAGAATGCCTTTTCTGGGTATTCTAAGAATGAAATCAGGATAAGAGATTGTTCGCTTTCCCCATTCTTTATCACACCGCAACGGGACGATGAATCGATTTGTTTCCTTTTCTCGTTTTACTCTGGTCGTTTTCTTTTTCACCGCCACTCCAGAATTATCAGAAAGAATGCTGGGATAGATAGAGTCCCAATGTTTAGGGGATATGATTCGATCAGTTTGGGAATAACTTAAGATTTGTTCTTTTTTTTCTTCCTCGGAGCAGTTTGAGTCAACTGATTTGTGGATCACTTGGTCCACCGAACAATTTGGAAGTGATTGATGTTTGTCAAAAAGAAGTTGAACATTCACTTGATCTTGATCTTTATGAAATGAGAAAGGTACTACAACAGATCCATACATACCTCCTGATAATACCCAGAAATGAGTTGTCTTGAGTATGAAATGAACATTACTATAATTTCTGTGGGCATGACACACATGGGTACTCCAATGCATTTCTCCCTTTAGGTCAGAATATATATGTTTCTGAACTTTTTCTTTGAAAGGAGAGGTTCTAGCACGAACCTCGGCAATAACCTGTTCCGATTCCACATATTGATCATTTTGAACCAAAAGTAAACTTTGTGATGGAATGGTCAATTTTTGTACTTTATCGTGACCATCAACAAGAGTAACGATAAAGTTATTGTAACATATATAAGCAGGATGCCCATGACGCGTACGTGTAGGAAAAATAAAATTTTCATTAAATTGAATTTTTCCGTTGAAAGGGGCTCGTACTTGTTCCGTAATATCACCTGTAAATACCCCACCGGTATGAAAAGTCCTTAGTGTTAGTTGGGTCCCTGGTTCCCCAATTGATTGACCCGCAATAATACCAACTGCTTCTCCTAATTCAATTAAGTTATCGTGAGTGGTACTCCGACCATAACATAATTGGCAAATCCAGGATATACCCTTACAAGTAAAAGGGGTTCGTATATATATTGGTTGTACTTGGAGATTCCGTAATTGGTCGGCAAGTCTAGTCCCAATACCCTGATTACGTGTGGCAATGCATCTTCCATTCATATATACATCGTCTGCTAACACACGGCCAATCAGTGTTTGTGTTTGTAGAACAATTTGATTTTTTATCCTTTCTCGACCTCGACTGAGACTTACAAAACTACCTTGGATAGTGCCACAATCCGCTCTGCGTACAACGATGTGTTGAACTACTTCTACAAGTCTACGCGTCAGGTATCCAGCATCTGCTGTTCGCACCGCAGTATCCACAACTCCTTTACGAGCGCCATAACAGGAAATAATATATTCTGTTAAAGAGAGTCCTTCGCGAAAATTTCTTTGAATGGGTAAATCAATTATTTTACCTTGAGGATCTGACACTAATCCTCTCATACCTACTAATTGGTGAACCTGAGATGTACTTCCTCTGGATCCTGAGAAGGACATCATATGTACAGGATTAAAAGGGTCAGTTCTCCTAAAATTTGGATTCATTTCTTGTCTCAAATATTCACTTGTAGCATGCCATATCTCGATCAATTGACGTAGTTTTTCCACTGCATGTACATTCCCGTAATAATGATCTTTTTCTGAAACAAAATCCTGTTGCTCTGCATCTTGGACAAGCCATCCTTTGGATGGTGCTGTTAAAAGATCATCAATTCCTAGTGAAATAGCTGCATCAGTAGCTTGTTGGAAACCTGAAGTCTTAAGTTGGTCCAATATATGTGATGTATATGTCATTCCAAAATGATTTATGAATCTTCTAATAAGCTGTTTCATGGCAGTTCTATCCATCACTTTATTATAAAAGGGCACTTCGAACAAAGGGGTTGTCATAAGAAAAAACCTCCTCATTTTTTTTTGGAGTAAGATTCAGCAATGGGTTCAAGCCGGAACGGAAGGCTTCCTCGATCTCTATCTTTGCATGAATGAAAGGATCATAAAACTATCAATATGATATTCTAATAACTTATAACGATATTTCTCGGCTGACATAAGCCCACAAGCCTTTCATGGCTTCTTCTATTTCTCGATTCAAACGAGTGCGCCCAACAGTTGTTCGAATGTATCTATTAATAATTTCTCCCACTCTACCTTTTCTTATTTGAAAATCTTCATATATTTCGTAGAAGGTGCCCAAAGGTTCATATTGAACCTCGATAGGAGCTTCCCGGTTGACTGAATTAATAATAGGGATACCTGTCCCGAGATCTGGGGCCCTCCCCCACCGGAGCCATAAAGGGCTATCTAAGTCAATTCGTTTATGTTGATAAGCCCCGAGCGCATCCTCATAACTGGAAAACGAAGGTGAAATGATGTTATTCTTTGAGTTATACGGATGGTATTTATTTTCATAAATACCTTGATTATTTTCAAGGGTAGATCTATAAAGTCCGAGAAGCATATCTTGAGTTGGTACACAAAGAGAATCTCCAGTAGCAGGAGACAAGAGATTTATGTGAGAAAACATAAGTAAACGAGCTTCCGCTTGAGCTTCCAGAGACAGAGGTACGTGGACAGCCATCTGATCCCCGTCAAAGTCCGCGTTAAATCCTGCACAAACCAATGGATGTAAACGAATAGCACGCCCTTCTATTAGAATAGGCTGAAACGCTTGTATTCCCAATCTGTGTAAGGTAGGAGCTCGATTTAACAATAGGGGATATCCTCGCAAAACCTCTTTAAGTACGCTCCATATAACGGGCGCCCTGTCTCGAATCAGACTTTTAGCAGCTCTTAGGTTGGGAGCAATATGTCGTTCAATTAGACTACGAATTAAAAATGCTTGAAAAAGCTCTACTGCTATTTCGAGGGGTAATCCACATTGATACAATGAGAGAAAAGGACCCACCACAATCACAGAACGACCTGAATAATCGACTCGTTTTCCAAGTAAATTTTCACGAAATCTCCCTTCCTTGCCTTGGATCAAATCTGAGAACGATTTATAAGGCCTATCATGTCTATCTGTTACTGGTTGTCCACCGATGCCATTATCGAGAAGTGCATCTACAGATTCTTGGATCAATCTTTTTTGGCCATTAACAGAGTCTGGCAGTGGCGTAAATAATTTTGCCAGGAATTTAGTAAGAATACGATTTCGAAGGATGAGTTTTCGATAGAGCTCATTTATATCCGATGTAATAATATCACCCTCATCTAATTGAAACATGGGCCTCGGTTCGGGAGGAAGAACTGGTAATAGGCATAAAACCATCCATTCTGGTTGTATATTTGTTTGAATAAAGTGTTTAGTTAATTTCATGCGTCTAACCAAAAAATCCTTTCTTCTTCGAATCATATACTCTTCCCAATCCGGGGCCTCTTCTTCATAAAGAAGATCCTCCTCAAAAAGATCTTTCTCTTCAGTCCCCTCTTTTCCCCATATTTTTGCTATAAGCAATTCTAGGCTCTCCTCCTCTTCAGGAACCTCCGGTTCAAGATTCTTCTTTTCCCACTGTTCCCATTCTCTTTCTATTTCTTCGTCTATTTGTTTTTCTATAAGCAATTCTAGGCTCTCCTCCTCTTCAGGAAGCCCGTCTTCAGGAAGCCCGTCTTCAGGAAGCCCGTCTTCAGGAAGCCCGTCTTCAGGAAGCCCGTCTTCAGGAAGCCCGTCTTCAGGAAGCCCGTCAAAACCATTTTGTGTTTTCAAAATGGCGTCCAATGTAACCCATTCCATAGATGAACGATCTAGAATAATTTGCAGATCTAGACCAGCTAGTTTTTCTCTTATAGCATTTCCCCCAGTGGTTATTTCTCTCTCTAAAAATTCCCTAAGGTCCCACCAGGTGATATACTGATGAATAATATCAGTCCAGTATTGATCCTGATATTGGAACGGACCACTTCCAACTCGCAATAAAGTTGGTTTGTTAGCTACAGCCCTAGTAATACAAGAATCGCAATATACTAGGCCTTCTAAATCTTTACGAGTTAGATCTAATAGATTCGCGATATAACTGGGACGTCGTTTAAAATACCAGATATGAACCACTGGGCATGCCAGTTTAATGTATCCCATTCGATATCTTCGAATTCGAGAATCTACAAGTTCAACTCCACAATGTTTACAAAATTGAGAGCCTTCCTCATTCTCAATCACTTTAGGCTTCCCACAAGCACAAACTCCAGTTTTTTTAGGTCCAAAAATTCTTTCACGGAACAATCCATCTCTTTCTGGTTTATTAGTTTCAATATCAAAAGCATAAGGGTTAGTAACCTCTCCGACTCTTTCCCCATTAGGTAAAATTCTTTCAGACCAAGCACGAATCTGTTCGGGCGAAGCTAAGCCAATTTGAAGTTGGCGATGTTTATTTTGGTTAATCATATACATTATTAAAAAAAAGGAATTTGATTCATAGTAAACGGAAAGTGGAATAGTATAAACTATAGAATCAGAAAACAAAGATTTTTCTAAATTTTGATTAAATTTGCTTCCTATCTATCTGAAAATCTTTTGCGGATATAATAGCATGGTTCAAGTCTAGAGCTAAAGATCGTAATTCCCGAATAAGCAATCGGAAAGATTCGGGAGTAGTGTCTGGTTCTGGTTTAGGTATTGGTTCTCCAGTAAGAATAGCGCCAAGTATTCTTTTACGACTGTCAATATGGTCAGATTTAAGAGTACCCATCTCGTGTAAGTTATAAGCAACACCAGACCCTTCTAGAGCCCAAACTTCCATTTCTCCTACTCGTTGCCCTCCTCGTCTGGATCTTCCTTTAAGAGGTTGTTGCGTAACCCGTGCATAAGGTCCACTGGAACGTGCATGGATTTTGTCATCCACTTGATGGCATAATTTCGACATATAAGCTGTTCCTATTGTAACAGGTTGTTCAAAAACCTCTCCTGTTCTTCCATCAATTAATCTATGTTTTCCAGGATGATCAGGTTCAAATACCCATGGATTAGTTGTTCGCTCACTAGCTTTATAAAGTTCAGAAAACACTAGTTTTCTTGAAGCCTCTTGCTCGTACCTTTCGTCAAAAGTGGCTATTCTATAATGTTTGTTCATCAGTTTCCCTGCTAAACCCAGCAAACATTCAAAGATCTGCCCTACATTCATTCGTGAGGGTACCCCTAATGGATTTAATATCATATCCACTGGTGTTCCATTTTGCAAATATGGCATGTCTTGTCTGGGCAAAACTATGGAAATAATACCTTTATTACCGTGCCTTCCAGCTACTTTATCGCCCACTTTTATCTTACGTTTTTGTAAGATATATACATGGATTTCTTTTATAGAATCACCATAGTTATCTTTTTTATGGATCCATCTCACATCGATAACTCGACCTCTTACACCTACTGGTACTTTAAGACAATTTTCTCTTGCATTAGAGAGCTCAATACCGAATATGGCGTGTAATAATCTTTCTTCTGGAGTATATAATGATTCCTTGGCTGTTTGAGGCGTCAATTTACCAACTAAAACATCACCTGGTTCTATCCAAGATCCTAGCTTTACAAGGCCATTTTTGTCCAAATGACGGAGTGAATGAGCATCTAAACGAGGTATTTCCCTAGTGATTATCTCGGGGCCCTCGTTCTTCATATATATTCCAATTTCATATCTTACGATCTGGAAAGAAGTATAAATATCTTCATATACCAGACGTTCACTAATAACCACTGCGTCTTCAAAATTGAAGCCCTCCCATGGCATATAAGCCACTAAGATGTTTTTTCCCAAACAGAGCTCCCCCCCTACTGTAGCCGCGCCGTCCGCCAGAATTTGTCCTTTCTTTACACATTGCCCTTGACGAATCCGAGGTTTTTGATGTATACAAGTATTGCTATTAGAACGTTGATATAGGGCCAATTCTGTTCTTTTTCTTTTTTTCCTAGTGTTTCCTTTTCTTTTTTTTCTAGTGTTTCGATAACCGTATGAAGTGATGCTTCCAGCATCAATATACTTGATGCTTCCTTTTTGTGTAGCTATAGCTACACTTCCTGAATCTAGAGCTGCTTGACCTTCCAAGCCAGTTCCGACAATGCATTTTTCAGGTTGAAATGATGCAACTGCTTGACGCTGCATATTGGAACCCATTAAAGCACGATTTGCGTCATTATGTTCAAGAAAAGGAACAAGGCAAACTCCAACGGAAAAGTATTGGTTCGGATAAATATTCCTGAAATCGATTTGCTCCCATGCAAGAACTAAAAATTCTTGTTGATAAAAAGCTGGAGTAACCTGTTCTTCTTGAATACCATGATTTAACGCCAAATGATCACCCGTAGCTATCCGATAGCTTTCATCTTCTCCAGGTAATAGATAAACCATTTCTTCTTTTGATCTCTTAGATATATTATAGTATGGAGTCTGTAAAGAGTCATAAGGACCAAGCGTTGCGTAAATCGATAACGATGCGACAAGTCCAGCGTTCTTTCCTTCGGACGTCGCAATTGGACAAATACGTCCATAATGACTAGGATGAATATCCCGGATCCGGAAAGTAGCAGTTCGAGGTGTTAACCCTCCAGGGCCTAAATGACTCAATTTTCGGCTATGAACTATTTCGGCCAATGGATTAGTTTGATCCAAAAACTGCGATAAGGGGTGTAAACCAAAAAATTCTTGAAAAGTTTTTGTTAATGGTCTTGACTTTACTAAGTCATTAGGAGTTGGTTCAGTTGATGAACGCCTTATCATCAGAGTTGTTTTCACTGTTTGTTCTAAAAGCAGAAGGGCAAATTCAAATTCAATTTGTAATAAATCTGCCACAGAACGTATACGTTTATTCTGAATATGATCTATATCATCCAACGTTCCCCCTCCAAATCGAGCTCTGATAAGATAATCAACAGCAGCCAATAGATCTTGTGGTAATAAAAAGATCTCGGTCTCGGGGATATTAAGATTCAGTTTTTTGTTCAGATTTCGCCTACCGATCTTTCCTAATTCACACTTTTGTGAGAAAAACTTCTCTTGTAATTCTTTACATTCAGACTCGGAAAATACCAAATCGTCATTTGTTTCTTCTTCATCGTCGCTGTCCTCTACTTCATCGGGACCGGAGAGTTTTTTATAAAACTCCAAAAGAGCATCTTCCCTTCTCATAGCTTCTAACTCCTGATATGCCTTACGTTCAGGTCCCCCAGAACAAATGTATTTATTGAGCAGGGGAGCATTGTAGAGAATATCTTGGAGATCAAGACCCATAGCCAATAATAGAAGTAAAATAGATATTTTTTGTTTTTTTCTTACAAAAACCCATAACCTTCCTGTTTCATCGATCTCTAATCTTGATCTTCCTCCCCAATCTGAGATTATCGTACCAGTATAAATAAGTTCATTATTTTTTATTTTTGAACGGTAATAAATACCGGGACTTCTTAATATTTGATTGACCACGACTCTATAATTTCCATTTACTACAAAAAATCCTTTGGAACTCATTAAAGGCATTTTTCCAAGAAATACATCTTGTTCATGTATATCTTGACAAGTTCTTTGAATAACCTTTGCTGGTACGCAAAATCTAGAGTAATATGTACGGGATTTATAGACAGCATCTCTCTCTTTAATGGTAGGTTTTTCTAATTCATATCTATTCCCAGAAATACTAAATTCTAGTCTTTTATCCGAACTTTCAATTTTTGGAAATTTGTGTAGTTCTTCTATTAAGCCTTGATCCAAGAAACGACAAAATCCCTCAAACTGTATTTTACCAAATTCGGGGATTGTAAATGGTGCCTTATTTCCATCTAAGCGCATTGGAAGTTTATCGTCCATAAATTCAGAAGTTTATTTCGTTATTGATTTCTTATTGATCCATATGAATCAATCTGACAGAAATTGAGATGTATATTTCGTTCACTATATCCCGTGGAATTCCACCCATATCCAGATAGATCATTCTAAAATTATAAGAAAAGGAAAAGGTCCCTTGAGACTTTTTATTTCTTTTCTAGTTGACTCAAGCAAGGATTTCCTATTATCCTTTAATCGAGAAAGAAATGCGGATCTATGATTGGTGACATGGCCAAGCGGTAAGGCAGGAGACTGCAAATCTCCCATCCCCAGTTCGAATCTGGGTGTCGCCTATTCTTTATTCTATATTGAATATTTGCCCCTATTGGTATTAGATTGCCAACATGAGAAAGTTGAAGGGATACTGTAACCCCTCTATCCGACCCCATACGACACGCATTATTGATAGGGGCACTGCCAATTCCCTATACGACAAAACCTAGTGGTCAGGGGACTCAAAATATTCTACCTTGGATTCAAATCCGAGTGCCCCCTCACTATGTTAGAGTGAACAGTAAATGTTAGAGTGAACAGTAAATAGAGCAGAATAAAAGCAAAAAAATTGGGATGGGAATTTTCCATTCCATCATTTTTGCGGATAACTTGTGCTGCCCCATATTACCCAATAGAACCTATAGAATGTTGTTTCTTTTTGTCGTGGATATGCGATACTATAGATAGTTTATAGTAACTAGTTCTAATAAACAAATGGAATGCTAAATATCTAATATTTACTAGTCAGTTTTAAATGGGAAGGTGGATGATTTACACTTTGCACTATCCTGATTAGTTCTCTTATCATCAGTAATTAATGATTATCATATTATTATTTTTGCAAATTGAGGCATTGGTATGGATATAGTCGATATCGCTTGGGCTGCTCTAATGGTAGTTTTTACATTTTCGCTTTCACTCGTAGTATGGGGTAGAAGTGGATTATAATATATATATATAGTTCATTTTCTAAGCAATTGCCTCGTTTCAAATCATTCTGAAATGATAATATTTCCAGTTTCATAAAGATCTCGTACGTAATACTGAATCCTCGGTGATATAGCTAAAATAATATATTCTTTTATTTATGAAGCTTATCCTTTGCGGATATGCAGAGAGAGATTTACCCTAATCTTTCTTGGATTTTACTCTTGCATTCTTCCTCACTCATTCAACTAGTTCTTCTCTTCCCTAGGATGAGTCCATAATTCTATTCGACTTCAACGAAGAATAATATTTTTACGATAAGAGTTATCGTAAAAATATTAGTTATATATAGAACTAATATATAGGAATAGCTGGAATCAAAACAAAATAGTGTACGTTTTTAATATGTTTTCATCGGATAATTGAAAATTGATCCGATTCAATGTAAACCCTTTCTAGCCTGGAGAAACTTAAACGTGCACATTGCTTGCGTTGATCCGTCTTAGTCATAGATCCTTTCTATCCCATAGAAACTGTTTTTTCTTATGTAATTTACAGTTTCATATCCACTATGTACTATTAAGGGATCTGTAAAAAAGACTATTATAAATATGTTAACAACATATTCATAACCTACACCTCTGTTCTGTTTACACAACAGTTGTGGAATAACTAAATAAAAAAAGCTACTAGCCTTGATTTCTTATTAGGCCTAATTGTTATCCAAGCAATTAATTATTAATTGCTCTAGAGATTAATGTGTATAAGTAGTACTTACTACTTATACACATTAATCTCTACCCGGGGCCTCTATCACTTTTTTCCGCCTCATGATCCATAACATTTCTAGATGCTTTAGTGATCAAAAAGCACTGTATTTTCATACAAGTTAATTGCTTCCACTGATCGTTTTTACGTAAATAATGATTAGAAAAGCAGTAGGGACTGAAATGAACAATGCAACAGCAAGAAATGCAAGAATATTTACTTCCATGATTGATTTTCCCTTCGTTTTACAATAACTCGAGATTTGATCTCATATATTTTTTATGATCCCCAAAACGGATTGAATCCTTAAAGGATGAGGTTCAATCAATAGGATCAATTAGATTAACGGAATCTACTAACAAATTTCATTGATTCTTCAATAGAAGTGAAATAGTATAACATGCTATTATCCTTTATTCATAACGGTCTAGCATGAAATGGGTTCTATTGATTGAATAGAAGAATCATATGTAACTACCTTGAGTTATACTTAGACATGACAATAGTCTATAGCAAGACTTTGTATCGGCTAATAGCTGTTATTAGCCCTAAAAACAAACGACAGACAGAACAGGAATTCTCCCGCGTGAAAATTCCATTTATCCTGATGCACCCTTTTTACGTAGCTCCCACCAACATAAAGAAAAGGAAAAGTTCTAATTTATCTAGGAACGAGGATAAGAAAAAAGGGTACACTTATTCAATTCGACCGGGACTGACGGGGCTCGAACCCGCAACTTCCGTCTTGACAGGGCGGTACTCTAACCAATTGAACTACAATCCCAATAGATCGCCTGCCAACTAATCTGCAGTAATACATTATGTTACTCCGAATCAATAAAACATTGGATGTTCATTT